AAAGGCCTTGGACACGGAATGGATCTTGAAGTACTATTTCCGCATCTCCTTGACCAAATCCACCCACATTAGGATTACTCGTTAATGGCTGATCAAGTTTGATAGATTCGCCTTCGGAAACAAGAAGTTCTGGCCCTGGTGGAATAATATCAACCACTTGACGTTCATCTGACGCATCCGATATGGTTATTTCGTACCCCCCTTTTTCTTTTCGTATGATTTTACTTACTACACCAGCCGCTGTAGCATTATAAACTGTATTGTTACTCTTGCTCCCATCGGGATAAATCTGACCCCTTCCTCTGTTCCCGCCTACATATATGGGATATTTTAAGAAGTGAACATCTTTATTAGTAGCGGGGTCCGGGGAAAGAATAGGAAAGGTGACTTCACTATATTTCTGACCAGAAACAGGACCTATCACAAGAATATTTTTTTTATTGGGGCGATAGCTCTGAAAAGACAGATTGCCTATCTTTTCTTTCATCTCGGGCGAAATACGATCGGGAGGCGCTAATTCAAATCCCTCAGGTAAAATAAGAACAGCCCCCACATTCAAACCTCCCCTTTTACCATTAGCAAGAACTTGTTTAACTTGCATATCATAAGGAATTCGAACAACTGCTTCAAATACAGTATCAGGAAGTACCGCTTGCGGAACCTCAATATCCACGGGCTTATTAGCTAAATGGCAATTGGCACATACAATACGTCCGGTCGCTTCTCGTGGATTTTCATAACCCTGCTGTGCAAAAATGGGATATGCATTTGAAATGGATGTCCGAGCTATGATATATATCATCAGCGATACGGAAATAGATCGAATAATCTCTTTCTTTATCCAAGAAAAGGTGTTTTTAGTTTGCATGGTCCAATCATTGATCCCGAAAATTTCTACAATAAAATTAGGTAGGTCGCTTGTATAGTTCCCTATCCACAATTCTGCTATTTACTTTATTGAAATCATTTTACTGGAATATAAGGAGTAGGAGAAATCCCTGTAGGGTAGAAAGAGTAAGTACGTCTTAAAATGGAAATGCTTTGCTTATGTACCTTATGTTACAAAGTAACAAATATTCTAGTTAGATCAGTCATTCATTGAATGATAAATCACTACAAGTGATGGAGATATACGATTTAAATAACGGAAGATCCAATATTTAAAAATTGTATCCAGAATGACTGGAAAAGTAGAAACAAGACCCGATATAATTTGATCGTTGTGAGCAAATCCAAAATCTTTGTAGACATAGCCAATCATTAGTTCCCAACCATGGGGCGAATGGAATCCGATACATAAATCAGTTAATAAAAGAATAGAAAAAGCTTTTATTGTGTCACTTAAGTTATATAGGAATTCTTGAACCCAAGAGTTAAGAATAGCAAGTTCTTCATTACCCAGAATAGAATAACCACTTAAAATAATGAAAGAGGTTATATTTGTCGATAAGTGCAAAATCATATGGATATGATCCTCATTGTGCATCTTGATCAATTGGATCGTTTCTTTGTGGATTCCTATACGAAGTGTTTGTAGATGTGTTTCCGGGTATTCTTTTATCATTTCGTCCAAGAGTAAGAGTTCTTCCAATTCGATGAATTTTTCTAGAATACTCTTTTCTTGAATATCAGTCAAAAAAGTTTCGGATTGCCTAGTATTCCACCGATTAGTAATCCAAAATTCAAGACTTTTATTAAATGAGAGAGAGATCCACCAGGGCAAAAATACTATAGATGTAAGATATAGAAGAGGAAGAAATGCTTTCTTTTTTACCATTTTTTCATCTTTGAATTGTTAATGAATCCACCTCATTTGTTGAATCTATGTGATCTACTATTTCTATTAACCCTAAGTTCTATTACAGGGCATCGGACCTATGAATCTATTCCCTGTTTTTTATTTGTGATTCAGTAGTTAGTCCTTGAATTTAGAAAGAATACAGAAATAGAATAAGAGCCCGTTTCAAATGAAGAAATAAGAAAAAATCTTGTTTCCAGATACCTCAATTGAATTGATCAAATTCGAAGCCCTTTTCGATAAATGCTTGAAAGAACCAATTCAAGCAAGTAATGAATAGCAAGTAATGAATATTATTTCAAGCAAGTAATGAATATTATTCGGATTTTAAGCCAAAAGAACTCCCTTTGTCTTTTCTATCAAAAAAGAAAATCTTTCGAAAAAAAAAATGGCCGGCTACCCCACAGTTCTAGTCCAGGAAAAATGGAGAGAGATTTATTAAGAATATTGTGATCTACCGATCATAAATTCAAAACCTAATGTAATGATCAAAAATGAGTGGCAAAACAAGACAGAAAAGTTATCCTTATAAGAGATCCAAGCAATCTTTTGACTTTGATCATTAAGAAAAACAAAAGAAAAGATAAAAAAAAAAGAAAAGTCGATTGACAAAAGAAAGGAGAGAGAATTTCCAAGATATGATCTATTTGTATCTAACCTATCAATTCATATTGAAAATAAAAAGAGAAATCCTTTATTCCGAAATGTTTTGATATACGAGATGAATCTATTATTTTATTTCGATTTGTTACTTTTACTTGTTTTTTAGTAAATTGAGTTGAGTGGATTTCCATACGCATAAATTCTTTTTTATGCATACAAAAAAAATTTCGTTTTATGGATGTTCCATATACGTATACTTTGGCTCGAATGAACGTTCTGAAAAAATTTTATTAAGCTATGCTATGCTGAAGAAAGAACAGAGAATTCTTGAATTTTTTCCCTGCCGCTGGGAAAGAATTTCTTCTTCAGTTCAAGTTCATTTCAAAATACTTCAATCGGTACGCGCAAGAAATAGGCCAATTCGGCGGCTTTTTGCTCAATTTCACGCGGAGTCAAATTCTCATCAGTACGCGTCAAGGGAACGGCCCCCTGTCCTTTGATTTCCATATAAAGGACACGACGAGCAGAAATACCCTCTTTAACTTCGATTCGGATGGACTGAATATCTTTCATACGAAATCGTAGAAAGATGCGACGATTTTGTCCAGGAAATCCCCAACGAAAAATACACACTATTCCTTCTTTTCTATCGAATCGATCATAGCCACTACCTACATTCCACGAGATTGTGCACCACAAATAGGAACTAATAAAGAGACCTGCGATACCGTAGAAAGACATCACGATCCCTTGTGGAAAAAAAAGAATTTGTTGAGACGGAACTAAAGATATCAAATTCTTACCGAGATAACTGGAAGATCCAACTAATACGAATCCTAGTGAACCTAAAAAAAGGATAAAGGCCCAGCAGAAATTACTTATTTTTCGAGACCCCACTATAAGTTCTATCCATATATGTTCTGATCGACAACTCATACTAGATCCAGTTGCATTTTATTGGAATTGAGAAAATAGTCCAAATGAATTTGACTTTCGTTTTTTTGTTTCCGAAGTAACTCTCATCAACTAGTGTCATTCGAATGTAAGCCTTTAGGAGTAATTCATCTAATTGGTTAGATCAAATTGGTTAGATCAAATTGGTTAGGTCTAAAATAAGAATATCCCTTTTATATGATCTCCTATAGATATCCACATATAGATACATTGACTTTCCATTTCCTACATCCACCTCGATTCCGATCTATTTGAAAATTGCTATAATTTATTTACCTATATATTTACGCATACATAAAAGCTATGTTCGGAGGAAACTGCCATATTCTACTAAATAGATATCTGTGTTATCTATATCTAAGTCTTGAAAAAAAATAGATAAGATTTGCACCTATCGAATCTAAAAAATCTTGTTTTTTTGAACATGAAGAGATAAAGAAGCCATTGCAATTGCCGGAAATACTAGGCCCACTAAAGGCACAAAGAAAGAGGGTAAGTTGTTAAAAATTATCATAGAATGGGTACCTCGATTTAATATTTGTACCTGTTATTGTTAGAAAGATACCTTAGAATAATTATAATTCGTATATAATTATATTGAGTATATCGAAGTGACTATATATATTAAATAATAAGTGTAAGGAATGGATAATTAAATAAATGAGACTTATTCTTCTTTATCTTTCTACATGAAATATAGAAATATACGTATGATAATCTATTCTATTCTTGTCTTCAAATTCGAATTCAATTCGAATTTTGATTTTATTTAAGAAATAAAAAAGAAAGAGTTTCTTACAAATTCACGAAGGATTCGTTAGAATTCAATCCAACAACAGGATTCTTAGTAAAAATAGAGATTCTCGGAAGATATAGTAGAAAGAAAAGATACTCTATATCTATCTTTTCTATATTTGAATTATATATACTATACATACAAAGCAAGAAGGAAAGATGACCTTCGGTTTATTTTATTTGCCTTGCCCAATTTGAATTTTGAAGAAGGAACCATTTTTTTTTATCTTGTTGCTAGAGGTTTCCTAATTAATAATCAGGAATATCGGTAGAAAAAAAAAGAATTATCCGCACGATTCTTTCTACAATTTACAATTAAATATTATGATTATGTCACCAAAGAAAAAAGAAAGTCTTCTTTAGAATTTTTACTTTGATTCCGATAAACTACCTAATTGTTCGCTACAAATACAAAAATGTAACTAAATAAAATAAAAATAATTTGACTTAAGGCTCCACTTAACTTACTAAGTGAATTTTAATTCAAAGGAAAAAAAGCGTGAAGCTTAAATAACTCACTCAGAACACCCTTTAAAGGATTACGTGGTACGATTGGATCGAATAAGCCCTTATGGAATAAATATTCAGCCGCTTGTGAACCTTCAGGTACTATCTTATTCAATGTTTGTTCAATTACTCTTTTACCTGCGAATGCAATGTAAGCATTAGGTTCGGCAATAATAATATCCCCCAACATCCCAAAACTAGCCGTTACCCCACCAGTAGTAGGAGATGTAAGGATTGATACATAGAATAACTTTTTATGGGATTGATAATCATATAAAGCAGCAGATATTTTAGCCATTTGCATCAAGCTCAAGCTTCCTTCTTGCATACGTGCTCCTCCGGA